TTTTTTTTAAAAAAATTTTTTTTCCACGTTAATTTTCATGTGCTTATATTTATTGTTAAGAGAGGGAGTGACAGGAATAAAACAAGCTTATATGAGTGTTTATTTTTTTTTATTATATTTATCCATATAAATTCATCAGTGTATTTTTTTTTGAAAAAGAGATGATTTGTTAAATATTTTTAATATGAAAAGATCGCTGTAATAAATATAGGATATAACCAACATACACTTCACAAGATATCTAACATATCTTATACAGAAGAAAATTTTTTTATACACTATAATTTAATAGTAATTGATCACTATATTTAATTTTTTATTAAAAAGATAATCCAAATACATTGAGTGTATATATTACAATAATTCACTTATTATAACATACATATACATATATACAGTTATAATATACATCTATATATGACTATATAATCATATATAGATGTATAATATATGTATATATAAAAATTATAAAATTCTACTATAAATACAATGTTAAAAATACTTACTATTTATTTTAAGAAAAAAATATCCTCTATTCAGAGGAGTAAAACAAGCAGTTGAAGTATAAGTGTGTTGTATCCTATTTCAAGTACATTGATAAAAATCCCTCCTTTTTTTTTTTTTTTTTTTTTTTTTTTCTGTTGTAGAATTATAACGTGCTTGATAAAAAGATTATCTTGATAGGGTAAAAAATGGAAGTCAGCCTTCCCGTTATTGTTATTTTATTTATATATATATATATATATATATATTCATGTAATAAATACCATATAAATAAATTTATTAATCAAACCTAAACAATTCTTATATTATATTTAATGGAATTTCACCATTTCTTTTAAGATCAAAACTTAAAGTGCCTTTACACTAAAATATATATATATATATATTAGCGTAAAGATAAGCTAAAAAAAACAAGCTTCTAGGTTCATAACCTATCGACGAGAACTCTCACGATTACTCTCTTTATAATGATAATGACAAACCCCTCTCGGACCTTTTTCCTTTTATCATCTATCATAGGAGTTATTTATTCTACTTCATCCACTTCTTGACTAGCTAGTTGGATTGGTTTGGAATTAAATCTAATTTCTTTTATTCCTATTATATTTTCCCCTAAAAATATCTACAAAAGAGAAGCTGCTCTAAAATACTTTTTAATTCAAGCTTTAGGATCATCAATTATCTTATTTTGAGCTCCTATACTCTTATTTTCAACTGAAAAAACCTCCAATATAATTTTGCTCTCATCTCTAACACTTAAATTAGGAGCTGCTCCTTTTCATCTTTGATTACCGAGAGTAATACAGGGCTTATCTTGACCTCAATGTTTTCTCCTTTTAACAATACAAAAAATTGCCCCCTTAGTTTTAATTTCTTATTTAGAGATATCTGAGATTATCATCTGAATAATTTACTGATCATCTTGTTTGTCAGCAATAATTGGAGGACTTGGGGGCTTAAATCAAACTTTTATTCGAAAAATTATAGCTTACTCATCTATTAATCACCTTGGTTGAATAATAAGAGCCTTTTGTTTTAGAGAATGAAGACTAATTAATTATTTCTTAATTTATAGATTTATTTCCCTTAGAATCGTAAGAATTTTTCACTCTAATGAAATTTTTCATTTATCTAATATTATTAGTACTCCTTTTTTTAAAAGAATACAACTTTTAATCTTTATTCCTTTATTTTCCTTAGGAGGATTACCTCCTTTTCTTGGGTTTTTTCCTAAGCTTCTTCTTATTAGAAATTTAATTTTTCAGAATAATTTTATTTGAACTCTAATCTTAACTATATCTGCTCTATTTACATTATTTTTTTACCTCCGTATTCTTATATCCTCAATTTTAATATCTTCTCCAAAAATAAAATTTAATAAAATTCCCTCTTCTTGAGATTGAAACTTCTTCCTATCATTAAGAGCTATAAATTTCTTTCCTATTATTTTTCCCCTACTATCTTTTCCTGTTTTTTAAAACACTTTTTCTTAAATCATTTCTCTTAGTTTTTTATATTAAATCGAAATTTTTATTTCATCACAGTAATTAAGGAGTTTTAAGTTAAGAAAACTTGAGACCTTCAAAGTCTTTAATAGAAGAAGATCTTCTAAACTCTTTTAGGTTAAGACAACATCTGTAATATTGAATTTGCAATTCAATGTGTTTTTTACACTACATAACCTTTATAGTTAGAGGAAGTCACAAATCTTCCATCGTTAAATTTACAGTTTAAAGCTTATATTTCAGCCATCTAACTTCTTAGAACTTTTACAAAAGAATAAAGTATTTAAATCTTGATACGGTGAATTTATTCAACCAACCATAAAGATATTGGCACCTTATATTTTATTTTTGGATTTTGATCAGGAATAGTAGGAACTGCTCTTAGTTTATTAATTCGAGCTGAACTTGGTCAACCAGGAAGACTTATTGGCAATGATCAAATCTATAATGTAATTGTTACATCTCACGCTTTTGTTATAATTTTTTTTATAGTTATACCTATTATAATTGGAGGTTTTGGAAATTGATTAGTTCCATTAATAATTGGGGCTCCTGATATAGCATTCCCTCGGATAAATAACATAAGATTTTGATTACTACCTCCATCTTTAACTCTTCTTTTATCAAGAGGAGCAGTAGAAAATGGAGTAGGAACAGGCTGAACAGTTTATCCGCCTCTTTCTAGAGGATTAGGGCATGCAGGTGCCTCCGTTGACATAGGAATTTTCTCTTTACATTTAGCAGGTGTGTCATCCATTTTAGGAGCCGTAAATTTTATTACTACAGTATTAAACATACGAACAACGGGAGTATCTCCCGACCGTCTTCCTCTCTTTGTTTGATCAGTTTTTTTAACTGCAATTCTCCTTCTTCTTTCGCTTCCTGTTTTAGCAGGAGCTATTACCATACTTCTTACAGATCGAAATCTTAACACCTCTTTTTTTGACCCAGCTGGAGGGGGTGATCCCGTTCTTTATCAACATTTATTTTGATTTTTTGGACATCCTGAAGTTTATATTCTTATTCTACCAGCTTTCGGAATAATTTCTCATATTATTAGCCAAGAAACAGGTAAAAATGAAGCCTTTGGAACTTTAGGTATAATCTATGCAATAATAGCTATTGGAGTTTTAGGATTTGTAGTATGAGCTCATCATATATTCACTGTAGGAATAGATGTTGATACACGAGCATACTTCACATCAGCAACAATAATTATTGCCGTACCTACAGGAATTAAAATTTTTAGATGACTAGGTACCCTTCATGGTACTCGATTAATTTACAGTCCTTCTATTATTTGGGCCTTAGGTTTTGTCTTCTTATTTACTGTAGGAGGTCTAACTGGGGTTGTTTTAGCTAATTCTTCTATTGATATTATTCTTCATGATACATATTATGTTGTTGCTCACTTTCACTATGTCTTATCTATAGGGGCTGTATTTGGAATTTTTGCCGGAATTGCACACTGATTCCCTTTATTCACTGGTGTTTCAATAAACCCTTCTTGATTAAAAATACATTTTCTAACCATATTCATTGGAGTAAATGTAACATTTTTTCCACAGCATTTTCTTGGTTTAAATGGTATACCTCGGCGGTATTCTGATTATCCAGATGCATTTACAACATGAAATGTTGTCTCTACAATTGGATCTACAATTTCACTAATTGCCGTTTTAGGCTTCGTTATAATCACATGAGAAGCCTTTGCTTCTTGTCGGACAATTATTTTTGTATTATCCCTCCCTTCTTCAATTGAATGACTTCAATTATTTCCCCCAGAAGAACATAGATATTTAGAAGTTCCTTCTGTTTCTAATAACCCTGAGATTGAAATAGCCAGGAATAAAAGAGAAAAAAAGTTCTATGACTATCGTCTCAGGGACGCCTATCTTATATAGGTTTTATATAATAAAAAGAACTCCTTTGTATAAAATTTTATCAACCTTTATTTTACTAATAATATTGTGTCTTCCTTTGCTTCCCGTAGAAACAGTTTTTGCTTTAGGAGTAGAAGATAGAATAAATCTACTTAATAGAGAAATTATTGATCCTGGAGAAGGTCCCAGAGGTTTACAACAAGCTCAAACAAATTCTTCTACTAATACTGATAATTCTAGAGTCTCCCAAAGAACTTCTAATTCTAATGAAACTTACTCAATAGATTTATATGCATATGAAGTCCTTCCTGATAATTTTGAAAGTATATTAGATGAAGCATCTTCTCCAGAACCTATAAGACTTTATATATTCTCTTCTTCTGTTACATCAGAAAGATCTATTGATCCCTCTATTTTAATAAACTGAGAACAACAATTAAACTCTGAATATCAAAATTTAAACCCCAGATCACCAATAGATAACCCAGACTCGTTAAACCCTCCTTCTAATCAAATTAACCCTAATAACGATATTTATATAAATCAAGATTCTCCTCTAAACGAACAACAAAATAACGAAAATAATGAAAATAATAGACGTAATGAACGAAGACGAACTCCTCGTCCTTCCACTAGACCTAATGTAGTAATTCCTAAACATGTTGAACGGGAAGAATAAAACCTTTTTAAAATAAATTTATCATTTATTCTTAAACTAATACAGTGATTTTTTTATATTAAAAATTTTGAACCCAGATAAAGAGTTTTCTATAAAAGATTCAATAATCTTTTCTTCTCTTTAAATACAACTTTATTACAATTATGACAATAAATAAACTTTTAGCAATACTTAAAAGTCTTAAGACTTTTATAATTATCTTATCTTCTTTTTCTATTAAGGTTGTATTTGAATTCTCTATTTTAGTTTCTTGTGTACAGGTAAAGATTAATAATAAATTATTACGGGTTATAAATGGTTTAAAATTAATTAAAGAATTTATAATTAATGTGTTTAAATGTTTATTTTTTATTTACTTTTTCGAATTGATCTTTAGCCTCTTAGAAGACAAACTTTATTCTAAATTTGGATTAACATTTAAATCCATTTTTAATCTTTTTATTAATAGGTGAATTTTCAATTTTTTAAAAACTAGTCTAATTTTTATACTAAAACCAGTGGGATGAATTTATTCTTTGTGAAGAAATATTCTTATATTTTTCTATGTTAAACCTGTAACTTTTATTTTAGCTTTTTTCCTAGAGTATTTTCTAAAATTTTACAAAAAATTATATAATAATAAACATACTCTTATTTTTGCTCTTTCTCTTGAACGTTCTTACTTAGCTTTCTCACCAATTTATCATATTCTTTTTAATTGATTTATTATTTCTCTTCTTAGAGGAGAGATTCTTGCATTTGATTCATTTCTTCACTTTAAGGGAACACCTCCTACAGTTGAATCTCTTGCTGCAGCTGTAGATAGTGTTGTTTCTTCTGGGACCGGGGCTTCTTCTACCATTCCTACAATTTCAGTTTCAATAGCACCAACTCCTCCTCCTGTACCTTCCCCTTCAGGTTTTGAATTACCTTTAGTTTTAGCTTCTACCTCCGGAGAAGAACTTTCTCCAGATTCATTAGAAGGAGCTGTTGGATCTAACCCTAAAGGCGCTCCTTCACCTACTCCTTCTCAATCTTCATTACACGTAAATACTTCTTCTACTTCAGACTCATTAGAAGGAGCTGTTGGGTTTGACCCTAAAGGGGTTCCTTCTCCTACTCCTTCTCAATCTTCATTATACGAGTTAGAAGGAGCTGTTGGGTTTGACCCTAAAGGGGTTCCTTCTCCTACTCCTATAGATGTTGATCCTGGAGAAGGTCCTAGAGGGCTACAGCAGGGCACTGCTTTTGATCCTAAAATAGGAACTTTAGCTCCTCAATTTAAAGGTGGGGCCACAGACAATTTTATATTAATATATCATTTACAAGAAGAAGTCCTTGCTCGACTTATAGAAAAAGGGAATTGAACTTCTACAGACAGAATTCCTCCCCATATTATTGAAGAAGAGTTTAATAAAATTATAGAAGGGTCTACTAAAAACAGCAAGTATGAAGAGGCATTACACTCCTATATCGAAAAGATAAACCCTCCTTCCCCTGCTTTTGATGAATCGGCCTCTCAAAGATTAAACTCTAGAGATCCTTCCACTCAAAACTTTTATTATTTAGAGGGCCTTGACCCTCCTTCTAAACATCCAACATCACCAAACCGGGATGATGATACTGATATTGAGGATTATTAATTTAAAAATTTTCTAATTATCTTTTCACTAAGATGATATAGATTAAAAGGAGAGGGCTACAGCAAGGGCACTGCTTTTGATCCTAATATAGGAATTTTAGCTCCCGAATATGAGGGTAAAGCAACAACGATTTATAATTCTAATATTAAGAAGGGTACTAGTTTAAAAATTTCTTAGTCATCTTTTTACTAGTATAATACGGATTGGAGGAGAAGAACTTTTACATAAAGATAAAGGTAAAAAACATTTATGATTTAAATATTAAGAGTTATTAGTTTAAAATTTCTTAGTCATCTTTTTACTAATATAATACGGATTAGAGGAGAAGAACTTTTACATAAAGATAAAGGTAGAAAACATTTATGATTAAAAATATTAAGAGTTATTAGTTTAAAGTTTCTTAGTCATCTTTTTACTAATATAATACGGATTAGAGGAGAAGAACTTTTACATAAAGATAAAGGTAGAAAACATTTATGATTTAAATATTAAGAGTTATTAGTTTAAAATTTCTTAGTCATCTTTTTACTGATATAATACGGATTAGAGGAGAACAACTTTAACATAAAGATTAAGGTAGAAAACATTTATGATTTTAATATTAAGGGTTATTAGTTTAAAATTTCTTAGTCATCTTTTTACTAAGATAATACAGGTTGGGGAAAACTTTAACATAAAGGTAAAGATAGGAAACATTTATGATTTTAATATTAAGGGTTATTAGTTTAAAATTTCTTAGTCATTTTTTTACTAAGATAATACAGGTTGGGGAAGAACTTTAACATAAAGGTAAAGATAGGAAACATTTATGATTTTGATATTAAGGGTCACTAGTTTAAAATTTCTTAATCATCTTTTTAATAAGATAGTACGGGTTGGAGGAGAAGAATTATAGTATAAAAGTGAGGTAATAAACGATTTTATATTAATATATCGTTTACAAGAAGAAATTTTGCTCGGGCTTATAAAAAAAGAGAATTGAATTTCTACAGATAAAATTCTTTCTTCCCTGTTTCTGATGGATTAACCTCTCAGAGATTAAATTCTAATATACTTTTTACTCAAAATTATTATTTTTATTCAGACTATATTGTCGTTTTTAGTTAAGATAATTATTTTTATTCAAACTATATTGTCATTTTTAGTTAAGATTATTTTTTTATTCAGACTATATTGTCGTTTTTGGTTAAGATAATTATTTTTATTCAAACTATATTGTCATTTTTAGTTAAGATTATTTTTTTTTATTCAGACTATATTGTCATTTTTAGTTAAAATTATTATTTTTATTATTTTTATTCGACTATATTGTCGTTTTTGGTTAAGATAATTATTTTTATTCAAACTATATTGTCATTTTTAGTTAAGATTATTTTTTTTATTCAGACTATATTGTCGTTTTTAGTTAAAATTATTATTTTTATTATTTTTATTCGACTATATTGTCGTTTTTGGTTAAGATAATATACTATATATTTAGTATTTTTATCTCAGTATTAAAGATATAGCATGTGAACCTGTATCCTTTGTTCTGTACCCAATCTAAGATGGCAGAAATATGCCCAAGAGTTAAGATCTTGTTATGAAGACCAATCTTCTCTTAGATATCTATTATTGATTATTAACAAAAAAAATCTAAAGTATATTTTATTTAATTTTTTATAGAAGCCAGTTATAACCGGTTCTCCTTTTTTAAAGGTTTTTGAATTTTATTTTATTTTCATTTAATGAATTTATGTAATTTTCCTTAAAGTAGCTTTTTTAAACTTTAGTAATAGTTTATTAATATATATATATATATATATATATATATATATATATATATATATATATGAATACATAAGAATTTTAATCTTAAAATGAAAATCATGCATCTTCTTCTAAAAATGACACTATTCCTTTTCGTAAAAAATTATATTTTTCCTTATTTTCAAGAATTTCCTACAATTTTTTCTTATTTACAGGAACCTCCTACAATTCTTTTTATTTCTTTATTAATAATTTCTTACGCTTTGGGACTTTATTTTATAAAATTATTATTGCAATTCTTTTTTAAAACCTTTTCCAAAAGCTTCCCTCTTTCTTGCTTTCTTATTAAAATTTCACTCTTTTTTCTTACAATTATAACATATTTTTACATATTTATTGCGGTTTCATCAATAATTATTGAAAACTCTAGCCTCTGTTTTATATGAAATACAATAAATTTTACCTCTTTTAGGTATGTTAGATTCAATATAACGGATCTAATTAATAATTTTATTTTCTTTATAGAAAAGGACCCATCTATAGAGGGGGTTAAAGAAAACTCTAATAATACTGATTCTGAACAATCTGGTAAAGATTCTTCCACTATTTCTAAAAAACGACGAGACGGGGTAAGAGATATACCCGAAGGTATCCCCGAAGGTCAATTTGACAATCTTACTTTAGAAGATAATGTGTTTAACTCTCCTAAAAAAAGTCCTAAAAAGTAAATCTATAAAATAATCTAATGACCTTTTGATCAGCAATTTCTCTCCAAGATAGAACTTCTCCATTAATGGAGCAACTTTCTTTTTTCCATGATCACGCTATATTAGTATTAATTATAATTACTACTTTAGTAGCTTATATACTTGTATCTCTTTTTCCTAATAATTTTATTAATCGATTTCTGCTTGAAGAGCAAACTATCGAGATTATCTGAACAATTCTTCCGGCTATTATCCTTATTTTTATTGCCCTTCCTTCTCTTCGATTGCTCTATCTCCTTGATGAAGTAAACTCTCCTTCAGTAACTATTAAAGCCATTGGGCACCAATGATATTGAAGATATGAATATTCTGATTTCACTAAAATTGAATTTGACTCTTACATAATTCCAACAGAAGAACTCTCTTTTTCAGGTTTCCGTCTTCTTGATGTTGACAATCGAACCACATTGCCTATGAATACTCAAGTTCGATTACTAGTAACTTCAGCTGACGTTATTCACTCATGAACTATTCCAACTCTTGGAGTTAAAGCAGATGCTATTCCAGGACGTTTAAATCAGATTAGTTTTAATATTCTTCGGCCAGGGGTTTTTTTTGGTCAATGTTCTGAAATCTGCGGAGCTAATCATAGATTTATACCAATTGTAGTAGAAAGAGTTTCCGTTAAATCTTTCCTAACCTGAATCTCTAACCTATCTCAGGATGATTAATTTCTTCCATATTTATATTTGTACTACAGTACATTTTTGCAAATACACCCAAACCTTAGGTAACTTAAGTCTAAAGTCTAAGTTTTTTAAACTTGGTATGATAGCAAGAACTATCCCTTAGGTGTACTATAATTAGAACATTTTATAAAAAAAAATTCTTACCTTAGGTAACTTAAAGTCTAAAGTCTAAGTTTTTTAAACTTGGTATGATAGCAAGAACTATCCCTTAGGTGTACTATAATTAGAACATTTTATAAAAATAATTCTTACCTTAGGTAACTTAAGTCTAAAGTCTAAGTTTTTTAAACTTGGTATGATAGCAAGAACTATCCCTTAGGTGTACTATAATTAAAACATTTTATAAAAATAATTCTTACCTTAGGTAACTTAAGTCTAAAGTCTAAGTTTTTTAAACTTGGTATGATAGCAAGAACTATCCCTTAGGTGTACTATAATTAAAACATTTTATAAAAAATAATCTTACCTTAGGTAACTTAAAGTCTAAAGTCTAAGTTTTTTAAACTTGGTATGATAGCAAGAACTATCCCTTAGGTGTATTAGAATTAGTTAATAAAATATAACATTAGCTTGTCAAGCTTAAATTACTTTAATCTGCTTTAAGTATTCTAATATGCCTCAAATAGCTCCTATACCATGACTTTCCCTTTTTTTTTTTTTCTTATCTCTTTTTCTATTGAATATAATTTTTAATTTTTATATTAACTCTCCTAAAAAACTCAATTTTAATAGAAAACTTTCACCTAGAAATTTTATAAAAATAGAATGAAAATGATAAGCAATCTATTCTCTAATTTTGATCCTTCTTCTCCTATCTTTAATCTCCCATTAAATTGGCTGTCAACATCCCTAGGTCTTTTTTTCATTCCTGTTGTATTCTGATTAAGTTCTTCTCGATGAACCTTTTTATGATCTTTAATTTCTTTTTCCTTACATAAAGAATTTAAAACACTTCTTGGGTTTTCAAATCCTGGAAGAAGAATTTGAATAGTAACTTTATTTTCAATTATTGTTTTTAATAATCTACTTGGATTATTTCCGTATATTTTTACAAGAACAAGACACCTAAGAATAACTTTTTCTTTAGCTCTACCTATATGGTTTTCTTTAATAATTTTCGGCTGAACAAAACGGTATAATCATATATTTGCTCATATGGTCCCTCTAGGAACTCCAAGGAGTCTTATACCTTTTATAGTACTAATTGAAACGATTAGAAATTTTATCCGACCAGGGACATTAGCAATTCGACTTGCTGCAAATATAATTGCAGGTCATCTCCTCTTAACACTCTTAGGTTCAACAGGCCCATCAATTCCTTCCTTTTTCATTTGAGTTCTTTTAAGATCACAAATTCTTCTTCTAATGTTAGAATCAGCCGTTGCAGTAATTCAATCCTATGTATTCGCTATTCTTAGTACCCTCTATACCAGTGAAGTATATTAATGACAGATAATTATAAATATAATCATCATACTTTTCACTTAGTGGATATAAGGCCCTGGCCTATTACAGGATCTATTAGAGCTTTAATATTAACTACAGGGCTGGTAAAATGATTCCATCAATTTAACATAAATTTATTAATTTTAGGATTTCTAAGCACATTAATAGTTATAATTCAATGATGACGAGATATTATTCGAGAAAGAACTTACCAAGGTTTACACACAAAGCAAGTTATAATTGGTCTTCAATGAGGAATAATTCTTTTTATTACTTCAGAAGTTTTATTCTTTTTTTCTTTCTTCTGAGCCTTTTTTCACAGAAGTCTCTCACCAGCAATTGAATTAGGAGGATGCTGACCTCCAGCCGGAATTCAACCTTTTAATCCTTTTCAAATTCCTCTTTTAAATACAGCAATCCTATTATCCTCAGGAGCTACTATCACATGATCTCACCATGCAATCATTGCTTCTAACTTAACCCAAGCTTTACAAAGACTTTCTTTGACTATTTTCCTTGGTATTTATTTTTCAGCTCTTCAAGGATTAGAATATTTCGAGGCTCCTTTCTCTATTGCTGATTCAGTCTATGGATCAACTTTTTTTGTAGCTACAGGCTTTCACGGACTTCATGTAATTATTGGCTCTTCTTTTTTATTAGTATGTTTATATCGAATATATATATGTCATTTCTCTTCAACTCATCATTTAGGATTTGAAGCAGCAGCTTGATATTGACATTTTGTTGACGTTGTTTGACTCTTCTTGTATATCTCTATCTACTGATGAGGTAGTTAATTTTCAAACCTATTAATTATCTTTCTAGTATAAATTAAAGTATAATTGGCTTCCAACCAATAAGTTTGGATTTTTCCAGGAAAGATAATGTTTATTCTTATAATCTTTACATCCATTAGACTTTTTTTCTCTTTACTAATTATAATAATTTCCTCTCTTTTAGCTAAAAAAACTATCTTAGACCGAGAAAAAAACTCCCCCTTTGAATGTGGCTTTGACCCTAAAGGATCAGCCCGTTTACCTTTTTCCCTACGATTTTTTTTAATCGCAGTGATTTTTCTTATCTTTGATGTAGAGATTTCTCTTCTTCTTCCCTTGGTAACTGTCTTCCATTCGAATATTTTCTATTCCTGAATATTTTCAGGAGTTTTTTTTTTCCTTATTCTTATAATAGGACTTTATCATGAATGAAATCAAGGAGCTCTGGAATGAGCAGAATAACTTTTAACTATATTATAACCTCGTATTATTAATATCTTCAGTTAGGAAGTGATAAGTTCACTTCTAGTTTCGACCTAGAGATTGGTTATATTATTTTACCCCTGGCTTTTTTTCTATAGTGGAAACTATAGTCAACAAAATGACAGTTGGTTTGCATCCAAAAAGTGCTCAACTTTTTTCCTTTACTTTACTCTTTTTTTTTCGAGCTAGTTTTACTTAAGAAGTATGCTAGATAATCAATCCTTATTTTAGCACTTACGGTAAAATTAATTCATACTTTAGAATACTGTTCATTATAATAGATAAAATTTTGTAATAAATTTTAATTTATTAACTAAAGCCAAATAAGCATAAGAGGCGTACCACTGTTAATGGTAAAATTGGACCAAACCTATATCCTAGTTAAGAAGAACTTTTTTTAAAATGTTACTCATCAAGAATCATTTTTAACTTATAATATATATATATATATATATATATATATATTAGAGAATGGAAAGACACAACAGACGGCTTCTAACCGTCTCGACAGCGGTTCAATTCCGTTGCAATCTCATAAAGTTTTTATAGTGTAAAAAACACACTACTTTTTCACAGTAGAGATAAAGATCTATCTTTTAAAAATACTCAAAGATCAATATCAATCTCTTCTACTGCTTCAAAGTAGCGCTCTTTATAAGCTATTTGAGCAAAATTCTAATATTATAATACCAAATATTCATAAAACTATTATCATTATGTATAGTTTTACTCTATTATCCTGTAACATTTGAGATCATTTTGATACTAATATAAAATTACTATAAGATCCTTGAGCTCCGTAAAATTCAAATCACCCAACGTCTCCACTTTTCTGGAAAGAAGATCCTGCTTTTAAGAAAAGAACTCTTAAGCTATAGGTTGATATAAAAGGTAAAAATCACATTGATCTTGAAAAGTAAGTTAAATATTTTGATTTTAAGGATCTCAAATCATCACTATAAGACATAATATTTAATATATAACCAAAAAAAACTCCTAAAACAATAACTATTAAAGTTAGTAATTTTAAATAAATCGTTAAACAAATAAAAGTAGGAGAAGGAAAAACCACCCATATTAATAACCTTCCCCCAAATACTGACCCTAAAATTAAGCCTCTTATTGAATGTGTAAAAATCTCATCATCATCTGACACTTTAGATCTTCTTCTTATATTTCACTCTCCTGTTATAGTAAAAAATACTATTCGAAAACTATATCTTGCAGTTAAACCCGTTGACAAAAAGATTAAAAAAAAACAAACTACATTCAACTCTCTTATTAACCTATTTTCTAAAATTAAATCTTTAGAATAAAATCCAGCCAAAAAAGGAATTCCACATAATGCAAAATTAGCTAAATTTATTCTAACTACACTTAAAGGTATGAAATTAACTAAACCTCCTATTATTCGAATATCTTGATAATCTCTTGATCTATGAATTACTGAACCCGCACATAAAAATAAAAGAGCTTTAAATAAAGCATGAGTTAATAAATGAAAAAAAGCTAGTTCTGATCATCCTAACCTAATAGAAAACATTATTACTCCTAATTGGCTTAGAGTCGATAAAGCAATAATTTTTTTTAAATCAGTCTCAAAATTAGCTCCTAAACCAGCTATAAATATAGTCAAACTGGAAAGTAAAAGTAACCTAATTTGACCTTTATTTACTATCTCAATAAATGGTCTAAAACGAATTAATAAATAAACTCCTGCAGTGACCAAAGTTGAAGAATGAACTAAAGCTGAGACAGGAGTAGGTGCTGCCATTGCAGCAGGCAATCATGCTGAAAAAGGAATTTGTGCTCTTTTTGTTATTGATGATATAATAACCAAAGATAAAATTATCTCTTTTGTTTCAAAACTTTCTTGCTCTCTTTCTAAAGTGAAGTTTCATCTTCCTATAGAACCTATAAATCCAATTCTTATTAAAATCCCAACATCCCCAATTCGATTAGACATTGCAGTTAATATCCCAGCATTACAAGACTTTTCTCTTTGATAGTAAATTACTAAAGCGTATGAAACAAGTCCAAGTCCATCTCACCCTAATAAAACTCTAATTAGATTAGGCCTTATAATCATAAATATTATTGAACTTACAAAACCAAGAACTAAATATATAAAACGATTAATATTCTCATCATTACTTATATAACCTCCCCTATAAAATAAAACTAGAGAAGAAATTAGTATCACTAATGATATAAATATACAAGATATTCAATCAAAAAGTAAAACTATTCTTACCGAGCATGAGTTTAAACCTAAGATCTCCCACTCCGCTACTACTCCAACACGTTTTAATAATTTTATTATAGAAATTAAAAAAAAAAAAAATCTAAAAATTACTAAAAATATAAATCTAATAAAACTTAACTTCACCTTTCATATCATTATTTAAAGTAAAAATTTTACATCTTTGAGCCCACAACTCAATATTTTTTTATAAACTATTTAAATATAATAAAAACTCTCCCTTTAAAATTAAAAAATTTAAAGGAAATCAATGAAGAAATAATACTAAATACTCTCGAACTTTACCTGAACAACACGAATAAATTGATCTAAAGAATTTCCCGTGTTGCCTTAAAGAGTACATATATAATCTATACCCTGCACTAAAAAACGATAGTATTATTAATATTAAAATTCTCAATGAAGATCAGCTCACTAATCTAATAATTAAACAAATTTCTCCTATTAAATTTAAAGAAGGAGGAGCCGATATATTCCCAATTCTTAGTAAAAATCACCATATACTTATATTAGGTATGATATTTAATAAACCTTTATTAATAAGTAAACTTCGCCTTCCAATTCGTTCATAAGATATATTTGCTAAGCAAAATAAACCCGATGAACATAAACCATGACCCACTATTACAATTACAGCTCCTCTATAACCTCATCAGCCAAAAGTTATAAGACCACATAATACTAACCCTATATGAGCTACTGATGAATAAGCAATTAAAGATTTTATATCAATCTGACGTAAACATATTAATCTAACCACGCCTCCTCCAGCTAAACCTATACTTACTCAAAGTCATGAAAAACTATCATGACAATACCTAAAAATAGGTAAAATCCGAATCAAGCCGTACCCCCCTAATTTTAATAGCACTCCCGCTAAAATTATTGAACCTGCTACAGGAGCCTCTACATGAGCCTTCGGGAGCCAGAGATGAACCCTATAAACAGGAAGCTTCACTATAAAAGCTATAATTCTTCTAAAATACCACACATTCTCAACAAAACTAGAACCTATATTTACATTCTTCCTTCTAAGATTTATCTCTAATCTCCCCCCTTTTATATATAACCTTACTAGAGATAACAGTAAAGGTAGAGAAGCAAATAAAGTATAAAATATTAAGTAAATTCCAGCCTGAATACGTTCAGGCTGGTACCCTCAGCCTAAAATTATAACAAAAGTAGGAATTAACGATATTTCAAAGAAAATATAAAATATTATAAAATCTAAACAAGAAAAAGTTAAAACTAATCTTAAAAAAAGAAAACCCAAAATCAAAAGAAACTCAGAAATATAATTTTTTAAATCAAAAATTTTTTGGCTTCTTATAATCACTAAAATAATAATCCAAGCTCTAAGAAGAATTAAAACATAACTTAAAGAGTCTACCCCTAATCTAAAGCCAAGACTCCTGTAAATACTTATATTTAAACTATAAAGCCCAAAAATAAACCTAAATATAAATATTATAATTTGGTATCTGATTAAATTTTCAATAAAAAAAAACACAGATATAATATATATAATAAACTTTAACATTTTAAAAAACTAAAACTATTAAAATTATCATTCCCATGACTTCGAACTACACAAATCAAAAGTGAAAGACCTAGAGCCCCCTCACAAGCCGCAAAGGTTAAAAAATATAATAGAAAAATATCTTCTCTCCCTATAGGAGAAAGTAAAATCCCTATTAACCAAAAAATCCTCAATATTATAAACTCTAAACTAATCAAAGCTCTTAAAAAATGCTTCCGAACTTTTACAAATATTCACAAACCACAACACACTCTAAATACAGGAAAAAGTAAAAAAAAAGTTTCTATCATTTGTTTTAGTAATTTAATAAAAAATACTGGTCTTGTACACCAGAAAAGAAATTCTAACTTTCCTAATACTACTCAGAAAAAAGAGTAAAGTCTCTTATTTTATGTATCCAACTCATATGTTTTTATAAACTATTTTCTGTATAAAAAAAAATTCTAACTTTCCTAATACTACTCAGAAAAAAGAGTAAAGTCTCTTATTTTATGTTTCCAACTCATATGTTTTTATAAACTATTTTCTGTATAAAAAAAATTCTAACTTTCCTAATATTACTCAGAAAAAAGAGTAAAGTCTCTTATTTTATGTATCCAACTCATATGTTTTTATAAACTATTTTCTGAATGACAACTATCTTAAATTTTTCAATTATAGCTTTATTTATAGCCCTTCTATTTACACAAATATCCAGACCTTTGTCTATAGGAGTAACTCTTTTAATTCAAACATTAATAATTTGTAGAATTATAAGGTTTTTTCTAAAATCTGTATGATTCTCTTACATTTTATTTCTCATTTTTTTAGGAGCAATATTAGTTTTATTTATTTATATTGCGTCGATTGCATCAAACGAAAAATTCCACCTCTCGTCTCTCTTTTTTTGTCTTCCTTTCCTTGTATTAATGATAACTTTATTTTCTTTTTGGGACCCAATAACATTATTTCAACCTTTTTTAACTGAGTTTTCCTCTACTACTCAAAAAGAAATTTCAACTTCATCATCCTTTCATATTAGAATAATTTACAGACCTTCATATATAAGTATAACTATATTTGTTATTGTATATCTTCTTCTTACGTTAGTTGTGGTAGTAAAAATTACTGGATCCTTTTGAGGTCCTCTACGACTTTCATAAATGACATTTCCTTTACGAAAATCTCACCCCCTTATTAAAATTGCAAATAGAGCTATTATCGACCTTCCTACCCCTACTAATATTTCTATTATATGAAACTTTGGCTCTCTTCTCGGGCTTTGCTTAACTATTCAACTTACCACAGGAATTTTTTTAGCAATACATTATACAGCTCATATTGATTATGCCTTCTCTAGAGTAGCTCATATCTGCCGAGATGTTAACTATGGATGACTTTTACGCACTCTTCATGCAAATGGAGCATCTTTTTTTTTTATTTGCTTATATTTACATATTGGCCGAGGAATTTACTATGGATCATTTATATTTATTCATACATGATTTGTAGGTGTATTAATCTTATTTCTTGTTATAGGAACAGCCTTTTTAGGATATGTTCTCCCTTGAGGGCAAATATCTTTCTGAGGAGCTACAGTTATTACTAACCTAGCTTCAGCTATTCCGTATATTGGAAATGACTTAGTTCAATGAATTTGAGGAGGATTCGCTGTTGATAATGCGACCTTAACTCGATTTTTTACCTTTCACTTTCTATTCCCATTTCTCATTTTAGCAGCCTCAATAATTCATATTCTTTTCCTCCATCAAACAGGCTCAAATAACCCTCTAGGAATCTCAAGTCAAATCGATAAAATTCCTTTTCATCCTTACTTCTCGTTTAAAGATATTATAGGATTTCTTATTCTTATTAAAAGATTAGTAATTTTAACTTTACTAAGACCTTATTATCTAGGAGACCCTGATAACTTTATTCCCGCTAATCCATTAGTAACTCCCGCCCACATTCAGCCTGAATGATATTTCCTTTTTGCCTATGCTATCCTCCGATCAATCCCTAATAAATTAGGAGGAGTTGTAGCTTTAGTTATATCCGTAGCAATTCTATTTATCATTCCTTTTTCTCAAAAAAGGAATTTTCGAAGATTATCCTTTTATCCATTAAACCAGATTCTCTTCTGATCTCTAGTAGTAACTATCTGCCTTCTTACTTGAATTGGTGCCCGACCTGTTGAAGACCCTTATATTATTACAGGTCAAATTTTAACCATGATATATTTTTCTTTTTTTTTAACTAATCCACTCTTATTAAAAGCTTGAGATTATTTTTTAAAATAAAATTTTATCTTTAATTTTACTCTCAACTATAATCAAGAAGTAATCAAGAAGTAATCAAGAAGTAATCAAGAAGTAATCAAGAAGTAATCAAGAAGTAATCAAGAAGTAATCAAGAAGTAATCAAGAAGTAATCAAGAAGTAATCAAGAAGTAGTTGACTATCTAACTTTTAGGAAAGTATGTGTTTTGAAAACATAAAAAAAGAGTTCGAATCTCTTGATAGTCTTCTTTCCTATTCATTTATAAATTAAAACATATCACCTCACATCATCTTTTTACACCTATAAAAAAAAGTCTGTAATTTAAAGACACAGGTAAAAAACTTTTTCAAGCTAAATATATTAACTTATCATACCGATAACGAGGTAAGGTCCCTCGAACTCAAATAAAAAAAAAACTAATTAGTGATACTTTAAAATAAAAAGAAATACTCATTGTACCTCTACCTAAAAACATAATAGAAAATAAAACCCTTATAAATAAAATTCTAGCGTACTCTGCTATAAAAATTAAAGCAAAACCCCCAGCTCTGTATTCTGTATTAAAACCAGAAACTAATTCTGACTCTCCCTCTGAAAAATCAAAAGGAGTGCGATTTGTTTCAGCTAAGCATGACACTAATCAAAGCCCTCTTAAAGGAACTCCTATCATAAAAAACCAAATTAATCGTTGGTAATTTTCAAATAAATTTAAATCAAACCCCCCAACCAAAAAAAGATATCTTAACAAAACTAAAGCTAAACTTACTTCATATGAAATAGTTTGAGCTACTGCTCGAGTACACCCTAACAAAGAATATTTTGAATTAGAAGACCATCCAGCACTTATCCTAGTATAAACTCTTACACTAGTACAACATAAAAAAAAAAGAACCCTAAAAGAAAACCTTAAAAGACCAGTTTTATAGGGAGTTAGACCTCAAATCAATAATCTGAGAAATAAACTAAACACAGGACTTATATAATAAGGGATAAAATTTGATATAGTAGGAAAAGTTTGTTCTTTTAAAAATAACTTTACTGCATCTGCAAAAGGCTGAAGAAGCCCAAAATAACCTACTTTATTAGGTCCTTTTCGTGTTTGAATTAAACCAAGGATTTTTCGTTCTATTAAAGTCAAAAAAGCCACAGAAATTAAAACAAAAATAATTAGAATAAAAAAACTAATAAACTTGCAAAATAATATTATCATAATTAATAGACTAATTACTCATAGTTTGTAAACTAATTAGTTAGATATTAAATCTAGTGTATTTTTACTAAAGTAATATTATCATAGTAATGTATAATTACATATAAATTATAAGTTTTTCTTATATAATAATTATATTATAATATATAAAAAAATATTGAAGAAACTACTTATAGCGCTCTTTATAGCTATATGTTCAGATCCTAAATCCAATGCACTTATCTGCCAAAGTAGTCCAGAATTATTATTTTTCTTCAATAATTGAAATAATTATTATTACCTCTCAATCCTTTCGTACTAAAAAGGTACTTATATTTTAATAAGAGATAGAAACCAACCTGGCTCTCGCCGGTTTGAACTCAAATCATGTAAGATTTCAAAGGTCGAACAGACCTACTTATAAAGCTTCTACGCCTTATCGTATTTCTTAATTCAACATCGAGGTCGCAACTAACTCTGTCGATTTGCACTCTCAAGAGAAATTACGCTGTTATCCCTAAAGTAACTCACTCTCTTAATTCCTAATAGAAGATCAATATAACTAATTATAATTATTTTTCATAAAACATAAATATATATATATATATATATATATATATATATATATATTAATTTATTATGTTTATTTTGTTTATACAAAATATTTCAAATGTATGCTCTTATACGAAAATTTCTCATGACAGTTAATTTTTTATATCACTACCGCCCCAGTAGAACAATATAGGCCCACTCGTTCTTTACGTAATACACTAGTACAATACTCAGCTTTAATTTGAAAGAAACGTAGACCAGTTGTTTAAAAGTTTTATAGGGTCTTGTCGTCCCCTTATATTATTTAAGCCTTTTCACTTAAAAGTTAAATTCAAATTCTATAAAAGAGACAGCTTTCTTCTTGTCGGACCATTCATTCCAGTCTTCAATTAAAAAACAATTGATTATGCTACCTTTGCACGGTCAGGGTACCGCAGCCCTTTAAATCTCTTCAGGGGGCAGGCCAGACTATCCATAAATCCGAACAGACATGTTTTTGATAAACAGGCAAAAGAAAATATTTGCCGAGTTCCTTTTTTATATCTTTCCTTTATATAAAATCCTAAAATTCTTATCTTGTCTTAATTTTAGATTCACATTATCTTCTACTAATACAATCATTTTTTCTTATTTTTTTTTAGTAAAAACAATATCTTACTATCTTCCATAGAATTATATAAATTTATACATCGATTTCTATTATTTACTATGACGTTATACACAGCATGGACAGTTTTTAAGCCTAAATCTAATAACTTTATTAACTCATTCTAATAGACCTATTTTTATCGAGCTCAGGCCCAATAATTTAACTAATTTCCTCTTTAAAAAAAAATTGCAAAATTAAATTTTTTTCATAAAAAACCAGATATATGGAAGTCGTATAACATATCACTACTAGAAGAAATATTTTTTATCATTATGCAACATGAAAGTTCTATACTCCTAGCTCCTCCCATTTCGGGAATTTCTTTTTTAAAAAGCTAAATTTGATTATCCCTAATACAAAAGGTACGAATTTCTAATTCTACTTCTTCTATATTTTCAACTTTCTCTTACGATACTTCTTAACTATTACTTTAGATAGAATTTCATTAAAATTACTATTCCTTATTCTTATATTGATGATTCAATAATCTTCTCTTATCTTCAAAAAACATAAATAAGTATATAATAATTTAAGACAACATCCTTATAAAGGAATGATCACTCCATTGTAAACGGAGTACTTTTTACTTTAGCTATTATCTATCATATATTTACTAGTATATGATAGACATCTAGGCGCACCTTCCGGTACGCCTACTTTGTTACGACTTATCCCAAAATACTGAGAGCGACGGGCGATGTGTACGTAGTCCAGTTCGTCTTCATATAAGGGTATTAAACTTATATTACTGATAAATCCGCCTTCAGATAACTTTTCAAATATTTTCATCCGTAATTTTCAATAAAATTGTAACCCATCTCTACTCTTGTTATTGGCGGCACCTTGACCTAATTTACTAAATATGAAACTCATTCACTTTCATTAAAAGCTCTACGCTTTTCGGTCTATATTTGTCTTGTTTTTATTTAGTCCTAAAAATCAAAATTACAGTAATCTCTTCAAAAATTACTTCAAAATGGCGGTATACCGGCTGGTCTAACTATAATTATTATATGTGTAATAATTAAAGAAAGCAATACTTTACAAGGTAAGATTAATCGCGGATCGTCGATTACAGGACAGGTTCCTCTAATTTGATTGGAGATACCGCCAAATTCTTTAGTTTTAAAGCCTTTATCTTTTAGTGGCATGGTTAATTTTTTCTGGATCAGAATACCAGGGTATCTAATCCTGATCTCATCGTCTGATTTTACTAACTTCAAAATTCATCTATTCAACGACCATTATCCGTCTTCGTGAGAATTAGACTTCTCTTGCCTCCTTTTGGTCATTTTAAGATATCAACTTTTAATTAAAAACCAATAGACCCCTATTTGCCCATGTGCAGTGTAACCGCGGCTGCTGGCACATTTCTTAGCCTGGACTATCTTAATTTCCTAAATCAAGGGAAACCTCATGGTTTAAAGGTGAAGCACTGAACTTCTCAA